TAAACAAAGAGTTTGAGAGTAAGCATTACACAATCTCCAAATCATTTTTTTGGGGAAAAAGAAAAAGAGAATAGATTCTCTATTTTTATACTCCATATCCGATTTTGACACCAAGAAATTAAGTTCTTTTTAGAATTTCTATAAATATTTCAGAAATTAACACAATTAGACTTCGATTTTGTGGTGGGCTCTAATATGGTTTTTCAGTGAAAAAAGGTCAGAATCAGTAAATGCGGGGGGGGGATCAAAATTGATCCTGGCTCCCCAAGAATTTCATTTTTTGAATTGAGGGTTCGTTCATATTGTAAGACTCATCTGATCTTATCAATTGTTAGAATTTTTTTTTCTCGAACTCGAATAAATCATGAATTTTTCTAGGACAGTATTAAAGATCTCATCGAAAACTTACAGCAGCTTGCCAAACAAAGGCTAAGAGAAAAAATAGAAGGGGTATTACTGGCATAACATCTACAATTGGATTCAAAAAAGCGTAGGCCTCGGGCAATTTGGCAAATAAAAAACTACTCGAATAAAGGGCAGAATTAAGACAGATATAGATCAAACTAAAAATATTAAGCATAACAAACATTTTGTTCTTGGAGATAATTGTATTTTGATTGAGTTATTAATATGTTATTGATATAAGATAAAAATGAAGAAAAGAAAGTAAGGTAAACAAAAAAAATACTTCTTTGAACCGAACCAATCAAAATAAAAATCCTTCATTTCTCACAAGAGAATAGAAGAAATCATATTTTCATACAATATCTTAATTGAATTCTATGTAATGATCAAGAAATTGGGTTTCATTTTCGATCGACACGTGTCAAAATCTTAACACTAAACCATAATCTAATTTTAGGGATTTGGACTGGAATTGACGAACAACCAATACCAATATTAGTCTTTATTATTACCGAATCGAAATTGAAATGGGGCGTGGCCAAGTGGTAAGGCAACGGGTTTTGGTCCCGGTATTCGGAGGTTCGAATCCTTCCGTCCCAGAGCGGACAGAATCAAAATGATCTTTTTGATCAACCTTCTTAAGAGTATAATTTTTGATAAAATGTACTTCTTGTTTCTAATTTTTCAAAATGATTCTCTGAATCAGATCCTTTTTCACAAATTGAATTCAATTCAAATAATACGAAAATGTAACTGAATCCATTTGTGATCTAGGTAAGATGGGAACATCGATCACAAGAGTGTGAATTCACAAAAAAGTTGGATGGGCGTTTTAGCGTATGCCCCTCCCTTTCACTTTCATATTTCAGTTCGTTTCTTAGAAAAGCCTTACACCCCATATCTAGTTGAATTTTCAAGGATCCATTGGAAATAGAAATCCGAAAGCCTCTATATTTCCTATTGAATTCGGGATTAAGTTTCTTAAGACTAGGTTAGGTTAAAATAAAAAAAATAGGAAAGGAAACGATGACTTAATCTGGACCCTTTTGGCTTTGTATCTATACAAAATAGTCTAGCATCCCGTAAAATAGGATTTTTTTATTTTCATCCCCACAGAATGAATGGGGCGTGGGAGTAGATAAGAGTTAGGGAGCAATGGAAGATATCGATTTCAATATCTGTGTCTGTCCAAATCTCATTAACCAATAATCCAGTTCCATACGGAATGGATTTTCTTTGACCCTCATTTTTAGGTATTTTGTCTTTGGTTTTAATGAATAATTGTAAATCGCTGGAAAAGCAATTTAGACGGGGGTGATTCATACATCCTATTTACTTTATTTTCATATTTGCATTTTTGGGAAAGATTCAAGATTATTGAATTTCAAGCCCAAGCCAAAGAAACTACGCATAAATTGAGGAAATGCTTATACGCATGGATTGCTATTTTTCTATTTCAGTGATAACGTTCTTTCGCCTTTTTTTTTTGAAAAAGATTTGCGAGCCCTTACCTTACTGTTAAATATTTAACATACAATATACATAATTATTTCCAATGAAAATTGTTCAGTCTAATCTGATAGATATGGAAATCGCCGATTTTTTGCAATTCTGATTTGATCTTTCAGGATTCAGGATGAAAGAATAACAACCTAAATATTCCCTTTCGTTATTCTTTTGTATCCAATCTACGAAAAAAAAAAAAGAAATTTTCTTTTCGATCTATCTATCTGTTTTAAATCATTGATGGTTCCGATCCCGTTCAAGTCGAATATGGATTTCTCTCTCTTATGATAATCAAATACAATCCTTCGTAAAACAGTAAAACTTTAGTCAAATGCAAATGGTCATGCCGAGGGAGGAAATTTTTTCAATTAAATAGTTTTAATGTTTCTTATTGGTCCTTGGTACTCGAAGAAGTGTAAGATTGTTGAATCGATTCTATCGAATCATTTGAAGATGCAACGGGGATTCAAAAAGAATTTAACTTATTTTTTAGTCGTCTTATTTATAAATAAATAAATATTGCATTCATACAATAAAATAGAGGGTTAATTTGAATTCTTACTGAGGCCTCTTCTTCATAAATTAACTATTCACTTAATATAGACGGAAAAAAAAGAAAAAAGACTGTGTATCGGCCGAAGCAATGACTATTCATGATTCCATAATTGAATCAATTACATACCGGTTCCAAACTATAGAAATGTTATGGTAAAACTTCGTTTGAAACGATGTGGTAGAAAGCAACGTGCGACTTGAAGGACATGATCCGCTATGGATTTTTTTACATCCACTGTTTTCGATTTTATATGAATGGGCTCTTGGCTCGACATCCTTTGTTCTGTTCTATTAGAATCCTCATTTTTTGTTGGGTTATAATGTAAATAGTACATGATGGAGCTCGAGTAGAAAGTATTTATTCATTTCTCAGGGGCAAGGATCTAGGGTTAATATCAATCAATAAGTTGGAAAAACTTCGTAAGTATATTTTCGATATAGAAATCGAAAGGATCTGATTCAAGCAATTTTTAAATCCAAAAGAAAAAGGAAAATTTGTTGGAATTGGGAAAACTCTTTCGATCAAAAGTGTATCATGCAGGAATCAATTGTTCATATGATTCTTTGATAGAAAGAAATCAAAAAAAAAAAGGGGTGTGTTGCTGCCATTTTTAAAACATTAAAGATCACCGAAGTAATGTCTAAACCCAATGATTCAAGGCAAAGATAACGGATCCTGGAACAAGGAAATACCATTTTCAATTGTCTCAACAATTAGTCAGAATCAAGAATCCAAAAATAGATTCGAAACGAGACAAAAAAGGGGGTTCGAGACCACTCAAAAAAGCAAATGCCTACGGATTTTGCTTTTGGGCTGTTCGAAAGTTATCCAACTTGAGTTATGAGAGTACGAATGCTTTCTTTTTCATTTTTAAAAAAGAAAAAGAAAGAAGGACTTAAATTTCTAATTGATTTGGTTATTTTATAGATCTATTTGACATTCTAATTCTCTACGGAGACAGAACTTCTAATCATTTTTTCTCGAGCCGTACGAGGAGAAAACTTCTTATACGTTTCTAGGGGGGGTATTGTTCATCTATATCTATCCCAATGAGCCGTTTATCGAATCGTTGCAATTGATGTTCGATCCCGAAGAGAAGGAAGAGATCTTCGGAAAGTGGGTTTTTATGATCCGATAAATAATCAAACCCATTTAAATGTTCCTGCTATTCTATATTTCCTTGACAAGGGCGCTCAACCTACAGGAACCGTTCATGATATTTCAAAGAAGGCAGGGGTTTTTACAGAACTGAGTCTTAATCACACGAAATTCAATTAAGGCATAGAACACAAAAAAAGGGTGTGGATGAGTCCTATATTGTTTTGGATAATCTTTTCTTTCCTACCCCCCCTTTTTTTTTGTTCTATTCATACCTATTTATTATTTCGATTTAGAATTCCTACCATAGAATATCATAAGAATATCATATTCTATAAGTATAAGGACAAAAATTGATTCTCTTGCTAGAATTTGATTGATATAAGATGCATATAAAAAAGATAAAGGAAAAGGAAATACAATGAATTAATTGGATCTGTAAATAGCAAAAATGGAATTACCTGAAACCTGACGAGGGATTAAGCTTGTTTATTTTACTTAATATTCATTGATTGAATAAACCCAAGATTTCTTCCTAGTTTTTTCGGAATTTATTCTTTCAACTAGACTTCCTTTCTATGTATTTGTATCCATGTTTATTATCTATGGAATGCAAATTCAGCACAAGTACTTTTTTTTTTTTTTATTTCATTTTCTATTTAATTTTATAAGTTTATAAAGAATTCACTTTTTTTGTTTTCGCCATTGTATTTTTTGTATTATTTTCTCAACCTTCATATTCAACATTCACCGTCATATTGACAAGAGTGTATCGAACAAATATAATTCGATCGTGGATAACTGGAGCTATTTATCTCCGTCCCATAGGTTTTTTTTATGTTCAGAATCGATTATAAATTTTTTTATTAAATTTGTTGCTAGTTTACTATTTTGATTCCGTTGTGCAATTCAATCGCTTTTATTTATTTTTATTCCGATTGTATCTACCCATTCGAATTATTCGGGTTGCTAACTCAATGGTAGAGTACTCGGCTTTTAAGTACGGCTAGCATCTTTTACACATTTCTATGAAGCAAAGGATTCGTCCAAATCTTGGGGAGAGTTTGTAAGACCACGACTGATCCTGAAAGGAATGAATGGAAAAAACAGCATGTCGTATCAATCGAGAATTTTGAGAATATTTTATTCTTATTCAATCGATACAAAATCAAGTTTTAATTCTTGGCGCGGAACAAAAGAAATTTAATTCAAAGTTGGGTCGAATGAATAAATGGATAGAGCCCCAGGGTTCCAATTATCGGGAAACAAAAAGGAACGAGCTTCTGTTCTTAATTTGAATGATTACCCGATCTAATTAAACGTTAAAAAGATATTAGTTCCTAACGCGGGGAAAGGGTTTCCCATGAGTGTATTATCGATTTTTTTAATGAATCCTAAGTATTAGTTAGTCCCTATTATGGGTCAAAGATGAATG